TGCCATTCTGGATACCTTTCTCTATCAAAGTATCGAAGTTCTAAATTCTCATAGGGCCCCCCCGGAATTCCTTCTAGAGCCTGTTGAATAATTTTTATGGATTCTGTCATTTCACCAATTCGGACTAAATAACGAGCTAATGAATCCCCTTCTTTTTGCCATTGGACTTCCCAATCCAACTCGTCGTAACACTCATAATGATCAACTTTACGAAGATCCCATTGTATTCCGGAAGCTCGCAACATTGGTCCTGATAAACCCCAATTTATTACTTCGTCTCTACCAATAATGCCTACACCTTCAACGCGTTCTAAAAAAATAGGATTTCGTGTAATAAGTTTTTGATATTCAGTAACTCCTGTTAAAAAATAATCGCAGAAATCCAAACATTTATCTATCCACCCATGAGGTAGATCAGCCGCTACCCCTCCGATACGAAAATAATTATGCATCATTCTCATACCAGTGGCAGCTTCGAATAGATCATATATAAATTCTCTTTCTCTGAAAATATAGAAGAAAGGAGTTTGTGCACCAATATCTGCCATAAAGGGGCCGAGCCATAACAGATGAGAAGCTATACGACTCAATTCCAACATAATTACTCTGATATAACTGGCTCTTTTAGGTATTTGAATATTTCCTAACTGTTCTGGCCCATTTACAGTTATTGCTTCTGTGAACATAGTAGCTAAATAATCCCAACGAGTTACATAAGGAAGATATTGTATAATTGTTCGGTTTTCCGCAATTTTTTCCATCCCCCTGTGTAAATAACCCAATATTGGTTCACAGTCAATAACATTTTCACTGTCCAGAGTAACGATGAGTCGAAGAACACCATGCATTGACGGGTGGTGGGGGCCCATATTGACTATCATGAGATCTTTTCTTGTAGCTGGTATATTCATAAGTTTTTCCTCGATTCATTCTTCCATGAATTGCGCAAAACGAAAAAAAGTTCATCAAAATTCAAGATCTAATAAATCAAATAATTCAAAATGACTTTTCAAATTAACGAATTTTTGATTCCCGAATACCCAATTGATTAATTAAGTATTTATAACGTACTCTATTTTTATTTGACAAATAAGACAGCAACCGTTGACGTTTTCCCAGAATTTTACGTAGACCCCTTTGCGATAAATAGTCTTTTCTGTGCAATTCTAAATGTGAAGTAAGTCTTCTTATTTTATTGGTGAAACTCAATACTTGGAATTCAACGGATCCCCTGTTTTCTTCTTTTTCTTCTTGCGAAAAAATGGAAATGAATGCATTTTTTATCATAAAAATGAATCGTCCCTTTCTCTTTTTTTTTTAGATATTTTTATAGATATATTTCTTGATCAGTAATAATAATGCCACTCATTTGAATTTGATATACACAAGACTCTTAATTTCGTTAAGAATTTTTTATTTTTGTCAAATAAAATTACTTACTTTAGTAATCAATAATCAATATAATTTTAAAAATGAATTGGATTCGAATCGGATACCGTATACAAAAGTATGATCTATTTCTGTATTCACAAAAAATTAAAAAAAAAAATGAGATCTTCAAATAAATAAGAAGATTTTGTTGATTCATTTCTAGATCGAATTAATATTAATAATATAATACAATGACTCATTAAATTAGTAAGTATTGTGTATCAGAATGAAATGTAAGATAATGGGTATGTTTATTTCTTTGTCTTCATATACGAAGACATGGTACGGGAATATAGTAAAAATGTACCATTAATAAATTTGCAATCGCGGATACATATGAATCCTGGTCATACTAAAACGACTACCATTATTGGTATCAAACCAATAGCGATTCATACAAGCTAAATCTTCTAATCGATAATTGGACCAAAGAAAGAACTTTAATTTAATTAGTTTCTTTTTATCGTTATCAAGATTTTTTTTTTTATTCAACACGCAATTTTTTATCCTATTTCCATTGAAAAATACTGTATTTCTATAGATACTGTTTATATCCCTATAATTCAAAAAAATTTGAATTCTCAATTCTCTACGACGCTTCGGGGATAAAATATTTTCAAGAACAAGCAAATCATAATTATTTTTGTCTATATTTCCAGTCATTTTTTGATGTATTGCAATGGATTCATAAAGATTCTTTTTATTCGTGTCAGCATAGCCATAACTTTTTTCTAGGTATCTTTGATTAATTTGGTGCTTATTCTTATGAACCAATGAAATACCTATGGTTTGATATATATAAAATTGTCCATCATTTTTTACAAACAGACGAACTGGCTCGATAATAAATATTCCTCTTTTTATCAATTCTGTAAGAGTTAAATCCTTCTGGATCATCAGAATATGTGGATTCATTTCTTTTCTTTGAATAGCGGATATAGCAATTTCGTTTGGACTGTTCAGTCTAAGGAGGAGGCAATATACTTTGACGTTATTGAGTATTCTTTGATTTAAAGAATCATTCCATCTCCATTGAAAACGCAAATACTTTTTTAAGAAAAACTCAAGCTCTGCTTCTATGTTAGTCTTGTATTGCTTTTTGTTTCTACGTTTTTTCATGTCTGATCCCGGAGAACTTTGTTCACCATCTTTTTTTTGGTTTGAGAGAGCAGATTTAATATATGGTTTTTCGACTAATTCTTTTTCTCCTTGATTTCTATTTTCAAATTTAAGAGTTTTTTTTTTCGAAAATAAAAAAAGAGATATTTTTTTCTTTTCAGTGATGCTTTTATGTTTATTAACATTTTGGTTTACATTAAAATTGAAAAGAAGTAATTTGATTGGTATGGCCCAGGGTTTAATCTTATATGTATTATAAAATATCCCAAATTCTGGGAATAACAAAAATGCAAAATTTGATATGGGGCGGCTTGGTATTTCGTCATTCATTCTCATCCAATCAGCGAGAGACTTTTTTTGTTTTTGATTGAATGGGTGAATTTCTTGATGAATCGTGAGATAAAAAAGACCTTTTTTTTTTTTATCAAATTTTTCGATTATTTGATAATTATTAACACTAATCTTAGTATTTTGATTCCTCTTAGTGATGGTATCAATATTAACGCAAGCCTTAATATCAATCTTCTTTGTAAGATAAAAATTGAGAATTTTCCAATAAAAAGATTTTCTATCCGGACTTTTTTTTATATCTATACTATTATTTTCTACTCGATAATTTTTGATAAGGATACCTTCTATCATATCAAATAGTTTACGTTTAGGCGTATTGTTATTGTAAGTATAATAAATTTTTTTGTTCTTATTTACTTGTAATGGCAATCCATAAATATATGAGTTTTTTTCATCTTCATAATTAATAGATTTATACGATAAAAGATCATATTGATATTGTTTTTTTAATTTTTTGTTTTTTTTTAGTAATGAATCTATTTCAAAAGAATTTTGTTTTTCATATTCAATGAATCGGGTTTTTTCATCTGAATCACATTTGTTTAAATCTTTATTTTTAGTCATATGACATTGATATTGATTGACTCTATTTCGCCATTTTTGTGATATTAATCTAGACCATCTAATCTGAGATAAATCATATTGATAATGAACCTTTAGCCAGTTTTTCCATTCATTAATTAAAGAATTTCGAAGGTTTTTATGTTGTCTTAATTCAGAATCAAATATTCCTTGCGTTCCAACAAAATACTCTTTTATTTCATTCTTAAGAAAAAAAGACGTTCCGTAATAGTTAAAGACAGATCTTAACTTATATAAGTTACTGACTTGGGTTTGTGAGAATTTGTAGAATACATATGCTTGTGACAAGTAAGATAAGTCCCCAAAAATATGTGAATTTTTATTAATAATACAAAGTGACTTTTTTATAGTCAAAATAAAGTGAATTATACTTTGATTTGTTTTATCAATTCTTTCTTGATTTTCTTCATTATTGTAAATGTATTTATTCAAATTTTTTTTTTTTAATTTAAGAAGAAGCTCTGCAATGATTCTAAATAGAATAATGATACATAGAAAGATATATATGTATAGTTTTTCAATCAAAAATTTAAAAAAAAAATGTAATTTACGAAGTAATCGAAGATTTTTTCTTTTTAATATTCGCCAAATGTTTTTTGGTGATTCTAATCTTTTATCTTCATAATTTATTTTGGTCTGGCTAATATTTATCTCTCGAGTTAGAAACCCTATTTGCTTATCTTTTTTCATTTTTTCTATTTCAGTTATGATTGTGTTTGTTCTATTAGTTAGATTTTTCATTTTTTTTTCTGTCAATGAGTAAGTTGCACAATCCATAAATCGAATTTGAATAGACGATTCGGGAATAATTTGATTATGGATTATCGAATCTTTTTCTTTTTTAGGTTCACTCAATTTATATCTTTCTATTTTTTTCAATCCAAATGCTAGAATTTGGTTTCTTTTTGAGAGTTCTTTGATTCTTTTTTTTAGTTTTTTTAGAAAGAGAATGCTTTTGATGACCCATTTTTTTGTTTCTTTTAATACATTTATAAAAAATTTTGTTCTTTCTTTGAAAACTCTTAGAACTAGAAAACATTTTTTTTGCAATTTTAATTTTATTTTTTTTAATTTTTTTAAAATGGGTTCAAAAAATGAAATTTGTTGTCGGGGAGAACCAAAAGGTAATTCAGTTTCCATTCCCCAAACTGTTAAAAAACAAAAATCATTTTTTTCTTTTTTTCCTTTCTTTTGAATTGGATCTTTATTAGGGAATCGTAACTTAGATCTGTGCCAAGGTTTCAGACGAAAAGGAAATAGAATCTTTATCTGAATACCGTCTGTTAACCAGTTTTTTGGAAATTCTGTTTCTGATAATTGAACGCCATTATAGGTGCATTTAATATGGATTTCTTTAGTCCAATCCTTTAAATCTTCGGACCATTCGGGAAATTGAAATAATAGTATACGAACAATATTTTTAGATATTATTAATGAAGGTAATATAATATATTTTCTAAGAATTGATTGGATTACTAATGCAAAACCTCTTATTACTTGAGCAAATATAATGCTAT